GAATTCCCCTTTTTGTTTGCGAATCCCTGTTTGTATCCTTTGAGCGCACGCCCATAAGTAGCGATCAAGGAAATCGATCAAACGATCCCAATACCGTGAAAGAGAAACTTCCCAGATCCAGGGAAGCTTATCATAAAGGGCTTCGACAAGGGGTTTTATTCGTTCTTTGAGCAAAAAGATAAAGATCGGATAGATTCGAACCGCAATTGCAAAGGTAATAACTACTATGCTAGCCTAAATCATGATCTTCACCAACTTGGATTTGGTTCTCTCGCGAAAATCGCGAGTTGCAGAGATGAGAACCATGAAAAGCAAGATCCCGAATAAGAAAACAGAAACCGAGGAAACCACAAGAGTGAAGACTAGTAGAGTCTCGTCTTTTGTCATTCTTTGCTCCTTTTTCACTCAATGATTCATTCGAATTTCCCAACCAAAAATTCTATATGTCTATTCTACGATATTTCTATATATAGAATATGATATCTAATATGACACCCGATTTGTCAAAGGGATTGGTGACTTACCCATTTCATATAGCAATCCCTGATCAAAGAGAGAACAATATCCATTTCAAAACATTTCTAACGGATTCCTTGGTTCGGACCGACAAAGTAATGGCACTCGATTATTATCAACCCGACTGCAATCTTTTTCTGTCGGTAAGGATTGCACCAGAGCACCTTCTACTTCTAATAGGCCATGAACTATAGATAGAGAAGAATCATTCTGAGCGAGTCCATAAGAAGCGACCCACTTTTTCATCGGTTCCGGGGGAAGACCAAAGATCTTGCGCGACCGGTCCGCCAGAAAAACTCAAAAGAGAAAGAAGTCTCGTTAATCTCCTCATGCTCGTTCCAAGTTCGAAGTACCGTTTGGCCAAAGAAAAACCCGCTTCCTGACACGATTGCCTCTTTATATAGATAGATATAGGATCTATGGGGTTATTACTTAGAAGTCTATTTTGTACAAGATCCCCTCCTATCTGATAGAAAAGGGTCCCATGATCCCGAGCCGGTCTTATCTTGGCTCGCAAACCCCAAGTTTGTCTATGAAGAGCTAATCTAATTGTATTAGTTTCTATAATGGATTTCTTATGTGGAATACTAATGGATAGGGCCCCGTTGCTAAGTGCTACAAGATCTAATGCACTGGAACCCGTGGTTATGGACCCGAATCCTTTAGTATGGAACATTGTCTTTTCCAAGTAAAAACCCCTAGTATATGAAAGAATGAAAAGGTGCTTTCGTTCTTGTGGAATAAGAAGCCCTCGTACCTTAATGAAAGGAAAATAGGAATTTTTCGTTAGGTATTTGACCAAATAGGATCGTCCAGTTCCTATAGAACCTATCACTAAAATACCCGATAGGGCTAAGCGGAACGAAAAGGGTTTTCCATGAGATGGTAAATGAAAACGATTAGCCCCACACGAGGTTTGGGAATAAGTGATTGTCTGATAATGAGCAAGGAATATACGTCTTTCTGCTAAAGAGGATCTATTAAACTCATAATTCATTAGATCCTTGTTAGCAATGTCAAGTAGGTATCATAAGTAAATGGATCCCGGTTGTTCAATCCTTTGATAACCAAGGTCCTTCTTTGCTAAAGAGAAATGATCACTATGAGTCAGACTCAATAGAATTGGATCCATTCCAAATAGCGAGAATTAGGATTCTTGATCCCTCTCAATCTCTCTTTCAATTCGAGGATCCAGAGAGGTGTTTTCATAGTCATCTCCGAATATTTGCCATCTCCGAATATTTTGATTTCATTTTTCTATGATATGTCTTTCTATATGAAAATTGGTTATTTACGATGTACGATGATCCCTGTTAAGCATCCATGGCTGAATGGTTAAAGCGCCCAACTCATAATTGGTAAATTTGCGGGTTCAATTCCTGCTGGATGCACGCGAACGGGAACGTTCCATAAGTCTATTGGAACTGGCTCTCTCTCTCTATCCATGGAATCTCATCCATCATCCATACATAACGAATTGGTATGGTATATTCATACCATAACATAAGAACAATAAGAACTCGAATTCTTATCGATACTGGAACTCAGAGCATAGGAGGGAAAGTCGATTTATGGATGGAATCAAATACGCAGTATTTACAGAAAAAAGTCTTCGTTTATTGGGAAAGAATCAATATACTTTTAATGTCGAATCGGGATTCACTAAGACAGAAATAAAGCATTGGGTCGAGCTCTTCTTTGGTGTTAAGGTAGTAGCTGTGAATAGCCATCGACTACCCGGAAAGGGTAGAAGAATGGGACCTATTCTGGGACATACAATGCATTACAGACGTATGATCATTACCCTTCAACCGGGTTATTCTATTCCACTTCTAGATAGAGAAAAGAACTAAAGGAGAATACTTAATAATACGGCGAAACATTTATACAAAACACCTATCCCGAGCACACGCAAGGGAACCGTAGACAGGCAAGTGAAATCCAATCCACGAAATAAATTGATCCATGGACGGCACCGTTGTGGTAAAGGTCGTAATGCCAGAGGAATCATTACCGCAAGGCATAGAGGGGGAGGTCATAAGCGCCTATACCGTAAAATCGATTTTCGACGGAATCAAAAAGACATATCTGGTAGAATCGTAACCATAGAATACGACCCTAATCGAAATGCATACATTTGTCTCATACACTATGGGGATGGTGAGAAGAGATATATTTTACACCCCAGAGGGGCTATAATTGGAGATACTATTGTTTCTGGTACAAAAGTTCCTATATCAATGGGAAATGCCCTACCTTTGAGTGCGGTTTGAACTATTGATTTACGTAATTGGAAGTAACCAATTAGGTTTACGACGAAACCTAGAAATCGATCACTGATCCAATTTGACTACCTCTACGGGATAGACCTCAACAGAAAACTGTTGAGTAACGGCAGCAAGTGATTGAGTTCAGTAGTTCCTCATAGAAAATTATTGACTCTAGAGATATGGTAATATGGAGAAGACAAAATTGTTTGAAGCACGCACAGAACCGGAAGCGCCCCTTGTTTCAAAGAGAGGAGGACGGGTTATTCACATTTAATTTGATGGTCAGAGGCGAATTGAAAGCTAAGCAGTGGTAATTAAGACCCCCGGGTGAAAATAGGGATGTCTCCTACGTTACCCATAATATGTGGAAGTATCGACGTAATTTCATAGAGTCATTCGATCTGAATGCTACATGAAGAACATAAGCCAGATGACGGAACGCGGAGACCTAGGATGTAGAAGATCATAACATGAGCGATTCGGCAGATTTGGATTCCTTTTCTATATATCCACTCATGTGGTACTTCATCATACGATTCATATAAGATCCATCTGTCTAGAGATCGTCATATACATCTAGAAAGCCGTATGCTTTGGAAGAAGCTTGTACAGTTTGGGAAGGGGTTTTTTGAGAAAAAAGAAGAATCTACTTCAACCGATATGCCCTTAGGCACGGCCATACATAACATAGAAATCACACGTGGAAGGGGTGGGCAATTAGCTAGAGCAGCAGGTGCTGTAGCGAAACTGATTGCAAAAGAGGGTAAATTGGCCACTTTAAGATTACCATCTGGGGAGGTCCGTTTGGTATCCCAAAACTGCTTAGCAACAGTCGGACAAGTGGGTAATGTTGGGGTGAACCAAAAAAGTTTGGGTAGAGCCGGATCTAAGTGTTGGCTAGGTAAACGCCCCGTAGTAAGAGGGGTAGTTATGAACCCTGTGGACCACCCCCATGGTGGCGGTGAAGGGAAAGCCCCCATTGGTAGAAAAAAACCCACAACCCCTTGGGGTTATCCTGCGCTTGGAAGAAGAACTAGGAAAAGGAAAAAATATAGTGATAGTTTTATTCTTCGTCGCCGTAAGTAAATACGTAACTAGGAATATGGAAAATTGCATTGCAATAATGCGATGGGCGAACGACGGGAATTGAACCCGCGCATGGTGGATTCACAATCCACTGCCTTGATCCACTTGGCTACATCCGCCCCTTATCCAGCTAAAGGATTTTCTCTTTTTTCCACTCATCATTATTCTATTTATTCTGACCTCCATACCTCGATCGAGATAGTGGACATAGGATGCCACTCTTTAAAATGAAAAAAGGAGTAATCAGCTGTGACACGAAAAAAAACGAATCCTTTTGTAGCTCGTCATTTATTGACAAAAATCGAAAAGGTCAATATGAAGGAGGAAAAAGAAACAATAGTAACGTGGTCCCGGGCATCTAGCATTCTACCCGCAATGGTTGGCCATACAATCGCGATTCATAATGGAAAGGAACATATACCTATTTATATAACAAATCCTATGGTAGGTCGCAAATTGGGGGAATTCGTGCCTACTCGGCATTTCACGAGTTATGAAAGTGCAAGAAAGGATACTAAATCTCGTCGTTAACTGAATTCAGAATAGAAAGATTCAGAATAAACAAAATTTATAGGATTCAAATAAAGTAAAGGTAGGCGGGGAATAACCTTATTTATGACAAGTTTCAAATTGGTAAAGTATATCCCTAGGATAAAGAAGAAGAAGAACGGGCTACGGAAACTCGCAAGAAAAGTTCCAACTGATCGTCTACTTAAGTTCGAACGGGTTTTCAAAGCACAAAAACGCATACATATGTCTGTTTTTAAAGCACAAAGAGTTCTTGATGAGATTCGCTGGCGTTACTATGAGGAAACCATTATGATACTGAACCTCATGCCTTATCGAGCATCTTATCCCATCTTAAAGTTGGTTTATTCGGCAGCAGCAAATGCTACTCATTATAGGGATTTCGACAAAGCTAATTTATTCATAACAAAAGCCGAAGTGAGTAGGAGTACTATTATGAAAAAATTCAGACCTCGGGCTCGAGGACGTGGTTATCCTATAAAAAAAACCATGTGTCATATAACAATTGTACTAAATATAGTAAAGAAATCTAAATAACTTTTAGATCAACCTAAGATTTCGATTCCCAGTAAAAAAAAAAATAGAATAGAAAAATATGGGACAAAAAATAAATCCACTCGGTTTCAGACTTGGTACAACCCAAAATCACCATTCCTTTTGGTTCGCACAACCAAAAAATTATTCTGAAGGTCTACAAGAAGATAAAAAAATAAGGAATTGTATCAAGAACTATATACAAAAGAATAGGAAAAAAAGCTCGAATAGAAAAATAGAATCAGACTCAAGTTCCGAAGTAATTACACATATAGAAATTCAAAAAGAAATCGATACAATTCACGTTATAATCCATATTGGATTCCCCAATTTATTAAAGAAAAAAGGAGCAATCGAAGAATTAGAGAAGGATATCCAAAAGGAAGTGAATTCTGTAAACCAGAGACTTAATATTGCTATTGAAAAAGTTAAAGAACCTTATAGACAACCTAACATTCTTGCGGAATATATAGCTTTCCAATTAAAAAATAGAGTTTCATTCCGAAAGGCAATGAAAAAAGCCATTGAATTAACTAAAAAAGCAGATATAAAGGGAGTAAAAATAAAAATTGCAGGCCGTCTAGGAGGGAAAGAAATTGCACGTGCCGAATGCATCAAAAAGGGTAGACTTCCCCTCCAAACAATTCGCGCTAAAATTGATTATTGCTGCTATCCAATTCGAACTATCTATGGAGTATTAGGTGTAAAAATTTGGATATTCGTAGAAGAAGAATAACTAACCTTGTTTTCTCATTCTGGCCAGTGATAGAATAAAAAAGACAAGATCCAAAAATCCCAGAAAAAAGAAGAAATTATACCTCTTTCTATAAGATTTAATGAAAATTGATAAATCTTTTAATATAATTGCTATGCTTAGTGTGTGACTCGTTAGTTTTTTCTTTAGGGTCCAAAATGGAAATTCAAAAAAAAAACAAAAAAATTGAGCGAACCCTACTAAAAATGGAAAAAAACTTAGTAATTATAGAAAATTAACTAATAACCAACCTATTGCTTCGTATTGTCGAGATCCTAACAAAGAAACAGTCACTATGTGAATAAATACATCTATCATAAATGAGTAGATCTATCATATAGTTGTAGCAACTGCATTTTTTTCTCTAAAAAAGAAACCGGATTCTAGGTTGTGAAACAAAACTAAAGGGATGTGGATAAAAGGAGGGATGATAGATAGAAGGAAGAAGAATAAAAAAGATATAAGATTCCAATGTGTATGGTCTATGAATTACATCATAAAAGGCAATGTGATAAAGCATCAATATAATAAAATAATAAAAATAAGAGAGAATTTAAAATCGTAATTTTGTGAAACAATAAATAAAAATTTAAAGCAATAATAAAGAGCAGCCCAGGTTAATAAAACTGAGAAAATTAACTCGGAAAGTTTGGAAGCTCCGTTGCAGGATTCAAACCTAACCATTAAAGGAGAAGCTGTGGGAACGACAAAACCTATGACTGCATAGGATTGATTTTCTTGAAAAGAATCCTAATACTTCATTGGGTGGGATGGCGGAACAAACCAAAAAAATTGCTTTATTTGATAAGGTTATAAATTAACAAATAAGACAAGAAAGAGTAAATATTCGCCCGCGAAATCTTTATTGGATTAGAATACTTTACTATGATTCAATAAGGGTAAAAATAAGGATATTCCTTAAAAAAAAGAAAGATTACATTATATCCAAATATAGAATTTGGATATATTCTAGATCTTCTTTCTTGACTATATATTTTTCTATTTTAAGAAATGCAAAATAAAAAAACCTATTCTATTATATATTGATGTGTATCTATCCATAATATTTTTGAATATTATGGAATTAGAGAAATTTGCACGCTTTCTCATTTCATTCGCGAGGAGCTGGATGAGAAGAAACTCTCATGTCCAGTTTTGCAGTAGAGATGGAACTAAAAAAGAACCATCGACTATAACCCCAAAAGAACTAGATTTCGTAAACAACATAGAGGAAGAATGAAGGGAAAATCCTGTCGAGGCAATCGTATTTGTTTTGGTAGATATGCTCTTCAAGTACTTGAACCCGCTTGGATTACAGCGAGACAGATAGAAGCAGGACGAAGAGCAATGACACGATATGCACGTCGTGGTGGAAAACTATGGGTACGTATATTTCCCGACAAACCGGTTACACTAAGACCCACAGAAACACGTATGGGCTCAGGAAAGGGATCCCCCGAATATTGGGTAGCCGTTGTTAAACCAGGTCGAATACTTTATGAAATGAGCGGGGTATCTGAAACTATAGCTAGAGCAGCTATCTCCATAGCTGCCAGTAAAATGCCCATACGAAGCCAATTTCTTAGATTAGAGATATAGAACCCCCCCAAAAAAAGGAGTATTAAAGAGAAAAAACCCCAGGTTTTCCTTCTGGAGAGACGATATATCTTTCATTCCTTTGCAGTGAAATAACAAATTGAAATCCAAATAATATGATTCAACCTCAGACCCTTTTAAATGTAGCGGATAACAGTGGAGCTCGAAAATTGATGTGTATTCGAGTCATAGGAGCTGCTGGTAATCAGCGATATGCTCGTATTGGTGATGTTATTGTTGCTGTAATCAAAGACGCAGTGCCCCAAATGCCTCTAGAAAGATCCGAAGTAATTCGAGCTGTAATTGTACGTACATGTAAAGAATTCAAATGTGAAGACGGTATAATAATACGCTATGATGACAATGCAGCAGTTATTATTGATCAAAAAGGAAATCCAAAAGGAACTCGAGTTTTTGGCGCGATTGCCGAGGAATTGAGAGAATTGAATTTTACTAAAATAGTTTCATTAGCTCCTGAAGTATTATAAATAAAGTAGATGAGATATAGATCAAAGAAAAAATTTAGTGGATTGTGTTTTACGTATATGCTTTAAAATCCAAAATAAAAACAAAAAGGAAAACATGTTGATTATCTAAAAATTAGGAGGAACCTAGAATTAGAGTCTTATGGGCAAGGACACTATTGCTGATTTACTAACCTCTATAAGAAACGCAGACATGAGTAAAAAAGGAACTGTTCGAGTAGTATCTACAAATATTACCGAAAACATTGTTAAAATACTTCTACGAGAGGGCTTTATTGAAAATGTTCGGAAACATCAAGAAAGTAACAGATATTTCTTGGTTTCAACTTTGCGACATCAAAAGAGAAGGACTAGAAAGGGAATATATAGAACTAGAACCTTTTTAAGGCGTATCAGCCGACCTGGCTTACGAATTTATGCTAACTATCAAGGAATTCCTAAGGTTTTGGGCGGAATGGGAATTGCTATTCTTTCTACTTCTCAAGGTATAATGACAGATCGAGAAGCTCGACTAAACAGAATTGGGGGAGAAGTCTTATGTTATATATGGTAATGGCCCCGCCTATAGTACCCGAATTCTATCTCGAACTTCCTATTTTGAAAATGCAAATAGAAAAATAGGAGAAAAAAATATGACAGAAAAAAAAAATAGGAGAGAAAAAAAAAACCCGAGAGAAGCAAAAGTTACTTTCGAAGGTTTAGTTACGGAAGCCCTACCCAACGGAATGTTCCGAGTTCGCTTAGAGAATGACACCATCATCCTGGGCTATATTTCAGGAAAAATCCGGTCTAGTTCTATACGAATACTGATGGGGGATAGGGTCAAAATTGAAGTAAGTCGTTATGATTCAAGCAAGGGGCGTATAATTTATAGACTTCCCCATAAGGATTCGAAGCGTACCGAAGACTCGAAGGATACTGAAGATTTGAAGGATACCAAAGATTCAAAGGATTAGGTTTTTCTAGGATAATAAATTCCAAAGTTCCAAATTTAAGTGAAGAGGCTTATTTTTTCCCAAAGAGTAGATTCATAGTTTAAGAAAGGAATACCTAAATATGAAAATAAGAGCTTCCGTTCGTAAAATTTGTACAAAATGTCGACTGATTCGTAGGCATGGGCGAATTAGAGTCATTTGTTCCAATCCGAAGCATAAACAAAGACAGGGGTAATCTTTCGAAAAAGGAGCTTTCCTTTCTAAAAAGTAAAAAAAAGTACCCACAGAAATGTCCAAATTCCGAATCAAAAAATGAAAGTAAAGGATATATTTAACCCTGAAACGGATATCTTTGTATCTTTTTTTCTTTTTGTTATTTCTAACTCATATTTATGAGATAATAAAATATGACAAAAGCTATACCAAAAATAGGTTCACGTAAGAAAGTGCGTATTGGTTTGCGTAGGAATGCCCGTTTTAGTTTACGGAAGAGTGCACGTAGAATAACAAAAGGGGTTATTCATGTTCAAGCCAGTTTCAACAATACCATTATAACTGTTACAGACCCACAAGGTCGGGTGGTTTTCTGGTCCTCCGCAGGTACTTGTGGATTCAAAAGCTCAAGAAAAGCATCACCCTATGCCGGTCAAAGAACAGCAGTAGATGCTATTCGTACAGTGGGTTTGCAACGAGCAGAAGTTATGGTAAAAGGGGCTGGTAGCGGAAGAGATGCCGCATTACGAGCCATTGCTAAAAGTGGTGTACGGTTAAGTTGTATACGCGATGTAACACCTATGCCGCATAATGGATGTCGACCTCCTAAAAAAAGACGTCTGTAAAAGAATTAAACCGCTTTCAAGAGAAATAAACGATTCAATGATCAAATAAATACTAATCTATTATGGTTCGAGAGGAGGTAACAGGATCCACCCAAACACTACAGTGGAAGTGTGTTGAATCAAGAGTAGATAGTAAGCGTCTTTATTATGGTCGTTTCATTCTGTCTCCACTTAGAAAAGGTCAAGCGGATACTGTCGGTATTGCCTTGCGAAGAGCTTTACTTGGAGAAATAGAAGGAACATGTATCACACGCGCAAAATTTGGGAACGTGCCACACGAATATTCTACAATAGTAGGTATTGAAGAATCCATACAAGAAATTTTACTAAATTTGAAAGAAATTGTATTGAGAAGTAATCTCTATGGAGTTAGAGACGCATCAATTTGCGTCAAAGGTCCTAGATACATAACCGCTCAAGATATAATCTTACCACCTTCCGTAGAAATCGTTGATAC